ACGTGGTGATATAGGGCGGTGGCAGATCTAGAGGGGTAGCTGTCTAAGGGAAATTAATTCATTAAAGTAGTACGCTTGTATCAATATGGGTTGGTGGCCATGAAGTGTGGTTTGGGTTACTAGACTATCCTGTGGTAGTATGTAATCTGAGCTTAAGTACGCTGTGTCAGAGGTCTTGTTTTTGGGGTTTGGCAGGACATTAATAGTTGGCATGGCGACCCACTTTCATGGGGGGGTAGGGGGGGGTTTGTAATAGCATAGCGGCAGCGACGGTGTGTGCGTGCGTATATGCGTGCGTATATGCGTGCGTATATGCGTGCGTATATGCGTGCGTGTATGCGTGCGTGTATGCGTGCGTGTATGCGTGCGTGTATGCGTGCGTGTATGCGTGCGTGTATGCGTGCGTGTATGCGTGCGTGTATGCGTGCGTGTATGCGTGCGTGTATGCGTGCGTGTATGCGTGCGTGTATGCGTGCGTGTATGCGTGCGTGTATGCGTGCGTATATGTCCTGACACCATTAAATGGATGTCCTGTCACCATTAACTCCGCTGGCACCGAGAGGACTGCTTGTTGGTGGAATTCCCAGTCATGTATGCCCGTGAGTTTGCACCCTAGTGGTTGTGTTAATAGACTATATCCCGGTCAATTAATTTCGCATCCCGGAAAGCCTGGAAGCAGTTGACCAGACATTTTAGACTTAAGTCCAGCTTCAATTGAATTGACTGTGACGGGGCCTTTGACGGCCGTAGGTGAGTCCAAGCATCCCTTAAAAATTAAAAAATACCAGAGGCATGACACCACAGTTATGTGTCGGCATGGGCTGATTAGTCATTAATCCATCGAGATGTCTTATTTAAGGGGAATGAATAGGCGACTTTAGGTGAGATGGCCCTGAAGAAAGAACCAGATGCCGTTTACTACCCAGTATTAACTAGAAACCCCCAGGACGTATGGGCCCGGGGCGAGAAGAGGGATCCTTTTCACAAGGGTTGCTGGTTTCACGTGAGTTGGTAGATTAAGAGATAAACCATTGGAGGTGATATGCGCGTTGGCTTGAAATGATTTGACTTGGATGGGGTATGGTGATTAAGGTGTTGATGCATTTGGAGATATGCATGGGGGAATGCAGTTATGCACGATTATACATTATATGTACTATATACTTTGTTATGGGGTAGAGAGTGATATGCACGAATTACATAGGCTTTGTCAAGGAATAGTTTAAAATAGAATATCAGCTTTGGGTGTTGATGGTGGGGCTTTAGCTCTTTCCTTGAGTCTTTGGGGGAAAATTTATTCCCCTTTTCTGGTTTACAAGACCAGTGTAATTAGTATACTACATAGACCTTCATTTTAGGAGGTGGTTTTCTATAATACTGACGAAGGGCATTAAGATAAGGATGAGTGAGAAGTAAAGGATAGATGCTAGTTGGCCGATGATGATGAAAGGGTGTTCAACTGGTTGTCCGCCGATTCATGTGAGGGTTAGGAGGTCTGCAACTAGTAGCCAGAAAAGGCATTGGCTGAGGGGTCGGAATATTATGCTACGTTGTTTTGATGTGTGTAGGAGTGGTATGAGGATTAGGATTAGGATGGATAGAACTAGGGCTAACACTCCTCCAAGTTTATTGGGGATAGATCGGAGAATGGCGTAGGCAAATAGGAAGTATCACTCTGGCTTGATATGTGGAGGGGTGTTGAGTGGGTTGGCTGGAATATAATTATCTGGGTCTCCTAGGAGGTCTGGGGAAAATAGGACTAGTGCTAGGAGTGCTAGGATTATGGCTAGTGCGCCTAATATATCTTTGATTGTGTAATAGGGGTGGAAGGGGATTATATCTATATCTGATGGGATTCCGGTGGGATTATTTGATCCGGTTTCGTGTAGGAATAGGAGGTGGACTATAACTAGGGCTGCGATAATAAATGGGAGGAGGAAGTGAAAGGCAAAGAATCGTGTTAGAGTGGCTTTGTCTACTGAGAATCCACCTCAGATTCATTCTACAAGGCTTGTTCCGATGTAGGGGATTGCCGAGAGTAGGTTGGTGATAACTGTTGCCCCTCAGAAGGATATTTGGCCCCATGGGAGAACATATCCTATAAAGGCTGTTGCTATAACAGCAAAGAGGAGAAGGATTCCCACGTTTCAGGTTTCTATAAAGATATAAGATCCGTAATAAAGGCCTCGGCCTACATGTAGGAATAAGCAGATAAAGAATATGGATGCCCCGTTGGCGTGTAGGTAGCGCAGGATTCAGCCGTAGTTGACGTCCCGGCAAATGTGGGTTACGGATTGAAAGGCGGTTGCTGTGTCTGAGGTATAGTGTATTGCCAGGAATAATCCTGTTAAGATTTGGATACCTAGGCAGATTCCTAGTAGTGAGCCGAAATTTCATCATGAGGAGATGTTTGATGGGGCTGGTAGGTCGATTAGAGAGTCGTTAATGATTTTGAGTAGGGGGTGTGATTTTCGGATGTTGGTCATTTTGGTTTCTGTAGTTGAAATACAACGGTGGTTTTTCATGCCATTAGTCATGGTTTAAGTCCATGTGGAAATAATGATGACATATATTGTGTTTATTTTGAGTACAATTTTTGTGGTGGGGTTTGTAGGGTTTTCTTCCAAGCCTTCTCCTATTTATGGGGGAGTTGGATTGATTGTCAGTGGGGGTGTTGGTTGTGGTATTGTCATAAATTTTAGTGGTTCTTTTTTGGGTTTAATGGTATTTTTAATTTATTTGGGTGGAATGATGGTGGTTTTTGGGTATACAACGGCTATGGCTACAGAATTATACCCAGAGGTGTGAGTTTCTAATAAGGTTGTGTTGGGGGCTTTTTTACTGGGTTTGGTTATGGAAGTGGCGTTAGTTTCGTATGTGTTGAAGGAGGAGATCGTTGGGCTAGCATTTGAGTTTAATGATCTGGGTGATTGGGTTGTCTATGATGTTGAAGATTTTGGGTTTATTGGTAATGAAGCTATTGGTGTTTCTGCTTTGTATAGTTATGGTACATGATTGGTGATTGTTACTGGCTGATCTTTGCTAGTAGGGGTTGTAGTAATTATGGAGATTACTCGTGGTAATTAAAATGTGATTATTATAGTTAGGCTTAGGGCAAATGTAATTATGAAAGACAGGAAATATAACTTTACTTGACCCTTTTGACTTGAGATGAGTGTTGAGGATTTTATTTGGAAGAAGGAGGTTGATTTTGGAATTGTATTTTCTAATCAAGCTAGGTCGAGTAATATTGATGCTACTTTTTGGCTTATTAGTAGGCTAGTAAGCGGTTGAATTCGGTGTATAGTGGTTGGGAAGTAGCCTAGGAGATTTGAAAACTTATAATGTTTAGAGGGATTTTTATGTTTTAGGTTTTGCGTTGCTGTACTGAGTTCCAGAGCTACGGCGAAACCTAGCAGGGTGACGAGTATAGCTGTAATTTTTAAATATGTTGGCATAGTTATTTGAGGAATTGTAGTGGGAGTAATATTGTTTGAGATGAAGAAGCCGGCGAAGATACTTCCTATTAGGAGACGTTTGATGGGGTTAATTAGGAGTGGATTATTTTCATTGATGAGTACAAGGGTGGGGAAGCGTGGTTGTCCTAGTAGGGCGAAGTAAATAATTCGGGTGCTGTATACGGCCGTGAGGGAGGTAGCTACAAGTGTAATTATTAGGGCTCAGGCGTTGGTATAAGACGTGTTAATAGATTCGATGATTAGATCTTTTGAGTAGAATCCTGTAAGGAAGGGTATACCTGTTAAGGCTAGGCTTCCAGTGATTAATGCCGAGGTTGTAAATGGAAGTGTCTTGTAGAGACCTCCTATTTTTCGGATATCTTGTTCGTCACTTAAGCTGTGAATGATGGACCCCGAGCATAGGAAGAGTATTGCCTTAAAGAATGCGTGGGTGCAGATGTGGAGGAATGCTAGGTGGGGTTGATTAATGCCCACGGTAACTATTATTAGGCCCAGTTGGCTGGAAGTGGAAAACGCCACAATTTTTTTGATGTCGTTTTGGGTGAGAGCACAGATAGCTGTAAATAGTGTGGTTACTGCACCTAGGCATAGCATGATAGTTTGGATGGTCTCATTATTTTCTGTTAGTGGGTAGAATCGGATCAGGAGGAAGATGCCAGCTACTACTATGGTGCTGGAGTGAAGTAGGGCTGAGACGGGGGTTGGCCCTTCTATGGCGGAGGGAAGTCAAGGGTGGAGTCCGAATTGGGCAGATTTTCCTGTTGCCGCTAGTAATAACCCGGTGAGCGGGAGGTTTGTATTGTTTGGGTTAAGGATAAAGATTTGTTGGAGTTCTCAAGTGTTAAGGTTAAATAGAAATCATGCTATGGCCAGGAGGAAGCCCACGTCTCCGATGCGGTTATACAGAATTGCCTGGAGTGCTGCTGTGTTGGCGTCGGTTCGTCCGTATCATCAGCCGATGAGCAGAAATGATATGATACCTACTCCTTCTCAGCCGATAAATAGTTGGAAGAGGTTGTTGGCTGTCACTAGAATTATTATTGTGATAAGAAATATTAAGAGATACTTAAAGAAGCGGTTAATATTGGGGTCTGAGTGTATATATCACATCGAGAATTCCATGATGGATCATGTGACGAATAGTGCTACGGGTATAAAAATCATGGAGAAATAGTCTAGTTTGAAGCTGAGGCTTAGTTTTAGGGTTTGGATAGTTATTCAATGTCAATTTGAGATTATTGTTTCTTGGCCCGATTGGATAAAGATTGTGGTTGGGATTAGGCTTATTAGGAAGGCATATGAGATTATAGTTTTTACGTAGTTAGGATAAGATTTTTTGGCGTAAAGACTGGAGTTTGAAATTATAATTGGTGTTGTAAGAATTAGAAGAGATAGTATTGTGGAGGAAGCAAATAGGTTTATTACTTTTATTTGGAGTTGCACCAATTTTTTGGTTCCTAAGACCAACGGATAACTCCTATCCTTTAAAAGTGGAGAAAAAGCCGCGTTGTTATACGCGGGGGCATGAGTTAGCAGTTCTTGCAAACTTTTTCGGTGGATAAGAGTTTTTGGTCTCTGTTGCTAGATTCACAATCTAGTGTTTTGCTTAAACTATATCTACAGTAAAGAGTGCCCAGAATGATTTTGGGGTTGATTGATAGGAGGAGCAGGGGTATTATGTGTATTGCTATGAGGGTGTTCTCTCGGGTGTAGGATGGTGGGAGGTTGTTGATGTGGTGTGTTTGTTTACCTCGTTGAGTTGTGATGAGTATATATAGGGAGTATAGGGCAGTAATAACGATATTAATTCCCATGAGGATAATTGATAGTGAGGATCATGAGAATGTTGATATTACTACAAATAGTTCTCCAATTAAGTTGATTGAAGGGGGCAAGGCTAGATTGGTCAGGCTAGCGAGTAGTCATCAGGCGGCTATAAGGGGGAGTATTGTTTGAAGGCCCCGGGCCAAGATTATAGTACGGCTGTGGATTCGTTCATAATTAGTATTGGCAAGACAGAACAGTATAGATGAGGTGAGTCCATGTGCAATTATTAGGGCTGTTGCTCCTATGTAGCTTCATGGGGTCTGGATGAGGATGGCCACAATGACTAGTGCTATGTGGCTGACTGATGAGTATGCGATTAGCGATTTTAGGTCTGTTTGGCGTAAACAAATTGAACTTGTTATAATTATACCTCAGAGGGATAATATTAGAAACGGGTATGCCATAAAGTTGGTTGTTGGGTTTAGTATAGTTGTAATTCGCAGTATGCCGTAACCCCCTAGTTTGAGTAATACGGCTGCAAGGACCATTGAGCCAGCAATTGGAGCTTCTACATGGGCTTTTGGTAATCATAGGTGTAAGCCGTATAGGGGTATTTTTACTATGAAGGCTATTATGCACGCTAATCATAGGATGGGGTTGCTTCAGGAGCTTTCTAGTGAGTTAGAACAGTGTTGGATAATTAAAATGTTTAGTGATCCTGTGATGTTTTGTAGATAAATAAGTGCAATTAGAAGTGGGAGCGATCCTACTAAGGTGTAAAATAGGAAGTATAGGCCTGCGTTCAGTCGTTCTGTCTGGCCCCCCCATCGCGTAATGATAATTAGGGTTGGAACTAGGGTCGCTTCGAATAGGATGTAAAAGAAGATTAGCTCTGTGGCTGTGAATGTCATGATTAGAAAAATTTGTAGTAGAATTAGCATAGTGATATACAGTTTTTTCCGTGTATACGATTCTTTGATTAGGTGGAATTGGCTAGCAATGATTATTAGTGGGAGTAGCCATATAGTTAGTATTAGTAGTGGGGTTGATAGTGAGTCTGAGAAATATGTTAGGGATAGGTTTAGGCTATTATCGCCGAATTGGTTTAATAGGGGTAGACTAATTAGGGTAATTATTAGGCTGTAGGCTGTAGCATTGATTCAGATTATACTATTTTTTGATAATCAGACTAGGGGGATGAGCATAGCTGTAGGAAAGATGATTTTTAACATTGTAGGAGGTTTAGGTTTTGTACATAATCCACACCATACGTGTTTGATACTATGACTAGGAGAGATAACCCTAGGGCGGCCTCACAGGCTGCGAACACCAAAAGGATAATAGGAACTATACTAGCTAGGGTTAAATGTGAGTTGAGAATTGTTACTGATATGGTTACAAATAGGGATAGTATTATGCCTTCTAGACAAAGGAGTGATGATATCATGTGGGAGCGGTACATCAGTAGGCCTAATAGAGATACAGCAAATGCCATAATTATATTTATGTAGATGAGGGCCATTTGGTAATTATGGAAATAATCATAATCTAATGAGTCGAAATCATTTGTTTTTGTTAAACTAATTACCAATTACTCAGCTCATTCTAATCCTTTGTGAGATCACTCATATGCTAAGCTGATGGCTAGTAGAGAGATTAGGGTAAGTGACATAATAAGTATCACGTTTAGGTTGTCTGTTTGGGAGGCCCATGGAAGCGGGAGGAGTAGAGCAATTTCTAGGTCGAAGAGAAGAAATGTAATGGCTACAAGGAAGAATTTTATTGAGAAAGGGAGGCGAGCGGAGCCTATGGGGTCGAAGCCGCATTCGTATGGACTTGATTTTTCGGCATAGGAGTTTATTTGTGGTATTCAGAAGGCAAGTAGGACTAACAGGGATGCTAGTAGTGTGTTGATAAGTAGTGTTGCTATTAAGTTTATTACTCTTTTTCGGGGTTAAACCGAAGCTAATTGATTGGAAGTCAATTGTACTGTTTATACTAAAAGGGTAGGAACCTCATCAATAGATAGATACGTATAGGAATAGTCAGACAACGTCTACAAAGTGTCAATACCAGGCGGCAGCTTCAAAGCCAAAGTGGTGTTTAGAGGTGAAGTGGAATTTTAGTTGTCGTATGAAACATACGAGTAAGAATGTGGAGCCGATAATTACGTGTAGGCCATGGAATCCGGTAGCCATGAAGAATGTAGATCCGTATACTCCGTCGGCAATTGTAAAGGGGGTTTCGTAGTATTCCGAGGCCTGGAGTAGGGTGAAGTAACCCCCTAGTAGGATAGTGATGAGTAGGGCTTGTAATATATTCTTGCGGTCTCCTTCCATTAGGCTGTGATGGGCTCAGGTGATGGATACACCTGAAGCTAGGAGAACAGATGTATTTAGGAGGGGGACTTCTAGGGGGTTTAGGGGGTGGATGCCTGTGGGTGGTCAGCAGCCTCCTAGTTCTGGGGTTGGAGCGAGACTTGAGTGGTAGAAAGCTCAGAAGAAACCGATGAAGAAAAATACTTCGGAGAGAATAAAGAGGATCATGCCGTATCGTAGACCTTTTTGGACGATAGGTGTGTGGTGTCCTTGGAAGGTACCTTCTCGTACGATGTCTCGCCATCATTGGTATATGGTTAGTGTGTTGGCTAATAGGCCTAATGATAGTAGGAGGGCTGAGTTGAAGTGGAATCATATTACTAGTCCGGATGTCAGTAGCAGGGCTGACAAGGCCCCTGTAAGGGGCCATGGGCTTGGGTTTACTATGTGATATGCATGGGTTTGGTGGGTCATTAAGTATTGTCATGTAAATATAGGCTAACTAATAAAGTAAATACGTAGGCTTGGATCAGGGCTACTGCAAATTCAAGAATTGTTAGGAGGAGTAGGATGATAAATGTGATGAGAGATGTTATAATGCTAATGTTTAGAAGTGCTAGGGTGGCTCCTCCAATAAGGTGAATGAGTAGGTGACCAGCGGTGATATTTGCGGTTAGTCGTACTGCTAGTGCCATAGGTTGGATGAACAAGCTAATGGTTTCAATAATAATAAGCATGGGGATGAGAGGGATTGGGGTTCCTTGGGGTAGGAAGTGGGCGAGTGATGCTTTTGTTTTGTGCCGGAATCCAAGAGTCACTGTCCCAGCTCAAAGGGGGATCGCTATTCCTAGGTTTATTGATAGTTGGGTTGTCGGTGTGAAGGAGTGTGGTAGAAGGCCTAATAGGTTCGTTGATCCAATGAATATAATGAGGGATATAAGTATTAGAGATCATTTTTGTCCAGTGTGGTTGTGAATAGTCATTATTTGTTTAGATGTAAGGTGAAGGATTCATTGTTGGATTGCGACTAGTCGATTATTAATCAGTCGGTTAGTTGATGGAAATAAAATACTTGGGAATATAATAATTAGCGTAACAATAGGCAGACCTATTATCGTTGGGGTAATGAAAGAGGAGAATAAATTTTCGTTCATTTAGTTGATCAGGGGGTCGAATGTTCTGTTGCTTTTGCAATGGTAGGTTCTGGGTTTTGATAATAAGTGTGTTTTGAAACTTTTAGTTGCATAATAATGTATAGTGTGAGGAGCATCGACAGAATGGTAATAAATCATGTTGATGTGTCAAGTTGTGGCATACCATCAAGGGGAGGTTAACACTCCCATTCTTTAACTTAAAAGGTTAACGCTTTGGAATTAGCTTCTTAATGAAATTAGAGTATAGTTGAGGATCATTTTTCGAAGATTTTTAGTGGGACTATTTCAAGGACAATTGGTATAAAGCTGTGGTTGGAGCCACAGATTTCAGAGCATTGGCCGTAATATAGGCCTGGTCGTGTAGATAGTAGGGTTGTTTGGTTTAGGCGTCCTGGAATTGCGTCCGTTTTTAGGCCTAGCGATGGAACAGCTCATGAGTGTAGTACGTCTTCGGACGAAATTAGTATTCGAATTGTCAATTCCATTGGTAATACTACTCGGTTGTCTACCTCCAGAAGACGCAGTTCCCCTGGTTTTAAGTCCTGTGTTGGTACTATATAGGAGTCGAAGGTTAGGTCCTCATAGTCCGTATACTCATAGCTTCAGTATCACTGGTGGCCCATGGTTTTTACGGTTAAATAGGGGTTATTAATCTCGTCTATTATATATAGGATTCGGAGGGACGGGAGTGCAATTATAATTAGGATTATTGCTGGCAAGATTGTTCAGATGGTCTCTACTTCCTGTGCGTCTATCGTGCTGGTGTGGGTTAGGTTAGTTGTAAGTATAACTGAAATGAGATAGAGTACGAGGGAGCTGATGAGGAAAACGATCATTAGTGCGTGATCATGGAAGTGTAATAGCTCTTCTATGATGGGGGATGTTGCGTCTTGAAAACCTAGTTGAAAGGGGTACGCCATGGAGGTATATAGGGGTTTAACCTATAATTCAACTTTGACAAAGTTATGTAAATTTTACTAATACCTCTACTAATAGAGAAAGACATAATGGTTATGATGTTGGCTTGAAACCAATTGTAGGGGGTTCGAATCCTTCCTTTCTTACTTTGGGTTTACGTATGTGGGTTCTTCAAATGTGTGATATGGCGGAGGGCATCCGTGAAGTCATTCTAGGTTTAGGGTTGATAGTTCTACAGTTGAGACTTCTCGTTTTGATGCGAAGGCTTCTCAGATTATAAAAACCATTAGGATAACAGCTGTCAGGGAGATGAAAGAGCCTATGGAGGATACCGTATTTCATGTAGTGTATGCATCTGGGTAGTCTGAATAGCGTCGTGGCATACCGGACAAACCTAGGAAGTGTTGTGGGAAAAATGTTATATTTACACCTACAAATATAATAAGGAAATGAATTTTTGCTCAGGTTGAGTTAAGGGTATAGCCCGAGAATAATGGGAATCAGTGGACGAACCCCCCTATAATAGCGAAAACGGCTCCCATGGATAGAACATAGTGGAAGTGTGCTACCACGTAGTATGTGTCATGAAGGACGATATCGAGAGAAGAATTAGCTAGAACGATTCCAGTGAGGCCCCCGACTGTAAAGAGGAAAATGAAGCCTAGTGCTCATAGTATTGCTGGGGATCACTTGATATTCCCTCCGTGTAGAGTGGCCAGTCAACTAAATACTTTGACCCCTGTGGGAATAGCGATGATTATGGTTGCTGATGTGAAGTATGCTCGTGTGTCAACGTCAAGGCCTACTGTAAATATGTGGTGGGCTCATACGATAAAACCCAGAAATCCAATTGATATTATGGCTCATACCATACCCATATATCCAAAAGGTTCTTTTTTACCAGAGTAATAGGTGACAATATGTGAGATTATTCCGAACCCGGGTAGAATTAGAATGTATACTTCGGGGTGTCCAAAAAATCAAAAAAGGTGTTGGTATAGAATGGGGTCTCCTCCTCCTGCGGGATCGAAGAAGGTGGTATTAAGATTTCGGTCTGTTAGGAGCATGGTAATTCCGGCAGCTAGTACAGGGAGGGAGAGAAGGAGTAGGACGGCTGTGATTAGTACTGATCAAACGAATAGTGGAGTTTGATATTGAGATAGGGCTGGGGGTTTCATGTTAATGATTGTAGTAATAAAGTTAATAGCTCCTAGAATTGATGAGACCCCTGCTAGGTGAAGTGAAAAGATTGCTAAGTCTACGGAGGCTCCGGCGTGTGCTAGGTTTCCGGCTAGGGGTGGGTAGACTGTTCATCCTGTTCCAGCTCCGGCTTCTACTGTTGAGGATGCGAGTAGTAATAGGAATGATGGGGGTAGGAGTCAGAAACTCATATTGTTTATTCGGGGAAATGCTATATCAGGAGCCCCGATTATTAGTGGGATAAGTCAATTTCCGAAACCGCCAATCATAATTGGCATCACTATGAAGAAAATTATTACGAAAGCGTGAGCTGTTACGATTACGTTGTAGATTTGGTCATCGCCTAGCAATGCCCCTGGTTGGCCTAGTTCTGCTCGGATTAGTAGGCTTAGGGCGGTTCCTACTATTCCTGCTCAGGCACCAAATAATAAATATAGGGTGCCAATATCTTTGTGGTTGGTTGAGAAGAGTCAACGGTTTATGAACATAGGTAAAATGGCTGAGTAGGCATTAGACTGTAAATCTAAAAACAGGGGTGAAAGTCCTCTTTTTACCAAGCTCTGTAGTGTGTTGGAACACACCGAATTGCAAATTCGGAGAAGCAGCATAACCCCTGCCAGGGCTTCTCCCGCCTTTTTTTTCTTCGACGGCGGGAGAAGTAGGTTGAAGCCAGTTGTGTATGGTATTTAGCTGTTAACTAAAATTTCGTGGGGTTGGAGCCCACCAATCTAGTAAGGGCTTAGCTTAATTAAAGTAGTTGATTTGCGTTCAATTGATGTGGGGTGCAGACCTGCAGTCCTTAATATCAGGAGCTAAATGTAATTCATTTACTTAGGGCTTTGAAGGCCCTTGGTCTGGTGTTTAACCTAAGCTCCTATTCGAGAAGGGTTAGAATGGGTGATAGGGGTAGGATGAGGGTCGATAGGATGATTAGGGGTGATAGAAGGGGTGTTGGTTTAGTGTAGTTAAATTGTCATTTTATTTTTATGTTGTTTGTGGATGGGAATATCGTTAAGGATGTGGAATACGTTAGGCGTATGTAGAAGAATAGGTTTAGAAGTGCTGTGATGGCTATGGTAGTGGGTATAATGATGCTGTCATTTTTCGTTAACTCTTGAATGATTATTCATTTTGGTAAGAATCCTGATAATGGGGGTAGACCTCCTAGTGATAATATTGTTGCTAGGATGGTTGTGGTAAGTAGTGGGGTTTTGTTTCACGTGTGGGATAGGGATAATGTTGTCGTTGATGAGTTTAGTATAAATATTATGAATGTTGTAATTGTTAGAAGAATATAGATCACTAGATTTAGTAGGGCTATGGTTGGGTTGTATGTTATGATGGCTGTCATTCATCCTATGTGTGCAATGGATGAGTAGGCCATGATTTTTCGTAACTGAGTTTGGTTGAGGCCTCCTCAGCCTCCAATGGCAATGGAGAGAATTGACATGGTGAGGAGCATGTTTAGGTTCGTTGTTGGGGCGATTTGGTATAGAATTGATATGGGGGCTAATTTTTGTCAGGTTAATAGGATTAGGCCTGATGAGAGTTTAATGCCTTGAGTGACTTCTGGCACTCAAAAGTGAAATGGGGATAGTCCTAGTTTTATGGCCAGAGCTAGGGTTATAATGGTCGATGCCGTTGAGTTTAGGGGTTTTGTGGTAGTCCATTGGCCTGAGTACACTAGGTTAATAACGATAGCCAATATGAGTAGTATAGATGCAGTTGCTTGGGTTAAAAAATATTTTGTGGAGGCTTCTATGGATCGTGGGTTGTAGTTTTTTATTAGAATAGGGATGATGGCTAGTATATTTATTTCGAAGCCAATTCAGACCATGAGTCAGTGGGAGCTCGTTAGTACAATTATTGTTCCTAGTACGATGGTTAGTATAATTATTGTAAAAATTAGGGGGTTTATTAGTACGGGAAGGATATAAACCAACATTTTCGGGGTATGGGCCCGATAGCTTATTTAGCTGACCTTACTTAGAATATGGTGTAATATGGTAGCACTAAGATTTTTGGATTCTTTGGAGTAGGTTCGAGTCCTATTATTCTAGAAATAAGGGGATTTTCACCTCTATTATTTACTCTATCAAAGTAACTCTTTTATCAGACATATTTCTTATGTTTGTGGTGGGATACTTGCTATGGTAATTGGCATGGCTACGTGTCACATACACAGGGCTAGGGTGAGGGGAAGGAAATTTTTTCATAATAGGTGTATTAGTTGGTCGTATCGAAATCGTGGGTATGATGCTCGAATTCACAGGAAAAACACAGTTAGTAAGAGGGTTTTAATAATTAGATTTGCTGAGTATAGTTCTGGTATTGTGGGGTCGTGAAATGCGCCTATAAATAAGATTGCGGTAAGGGTGTTTATTATAATGATATTGGCGTACTCGGCTATGAAAAAGAGGGCAAATGGGCCTCCGGCGTATTCTACGTTGAAGCCTGAGACTAGCTCCGATTCTCCTTCGGTTAAGTCGAATGGGGCTCGGTTTGTTTCTGCTAGTGTGGAAATGAATCATATCATGGCTAGTGGTCATGAAGGTAAGATTAGTCAGATGTATTCTTGGGTAGTAATTAGGGTTGATAGTGAAAAGGATCCACTTAGTAGTAGGACTGATAGGAGGATAATTGCTAAGGTGACTTCGTAAGAGATTGTTTGTGCTACTGCTCGTAGAGCTCCAATTAGGGCATATTTTGAGTTTGAGGCCCATCCTGATCATAGGATTGAGTAGACGGCCAGGCTAGATATGGCTAGCATAAATAGTACAGCTAAATTTATGTTAATTAGGGGGTGTGGTATAGGGAGAGGGATTCATATGGTTAGGGCGAGGGTTAGGGCTAGGATGGGGGCAATGATAAATATAAATGGGGAAGATGTTGATGGGCGCAGGGGTTCTTTGGTGAATAATTTTACGGCGTCAGCTGCGGGTTGGAGGAGTCCATATGGACCTACTACGTTAGGTCCCTTACGGAGTTGTATGTAGCCTAAAACTTTTCGTTCAACAAGTGTAAGGAATGCAACGGCTAGTAGAATTGGAATGATCAGTGCTAGGAGATTAATTATGTACATGTTGTTAGGAAGAGGAGTTGAACCTCTGATTATAAAGGCTTAAATTTTATGCAATTACCGGGCTCTGCCATCCTAACATTAGCCCTGTTCTTGGGCGTTGGTGTATGTGTTGTTAATTACTAGATTAAGATTATATCATCTATTGGTTTAAAGGCGCTTGTGTTAAGTTGGCCTTGTTTCTCTTGTCCTTTCGTACTGGGAGAAACCATGTAATAGATAGAAACCGACCTGGATTACTCCGGTCTGAACTCAGATCACGTAGGACTTTAATCGTTGAACAAACGAACCGTTAATAGCGGCTGCACCATTGGGGTGTCCTGATCCAACATCGAGGTCGTAAACCCTATTGTCGATATGGACTCTCAAATAGGATTGCGCTGTTATCCCTAGGGTAACTTGTTCCGTTGATCAAGAATTTGGATCACTGAATGATAGAGGGTTTCGACTTGTTAGTCTAGACTATGTCACTCGGGAGTTGTTTTATATTCCGAGGTCACCCCAACCCAAATTGCTAGTCCAGTAAAAAGTTAGTTTATCTTCCTTAGAAGTGTAGTGCTTATTTTGTGGGCTAGTTAATTAAAGCTCCATAGGGTCTTCTCGTCTTATTTGTGAATTCCCGCCTCTTCACGGGAAGGTCAATTTCACTGATTGGAAGTAAGAGACAGTAAAACCCTCGTGTGGCCATTCATACAAGTCCCTATTTAAAGAACAAATGATTATGCTACCTTTGCACGGTCAGGATACCGCGGCCGTTTAACGGGTGTCACTGGGCAGGCAGTGCCTCCAATAATTATAATGCTGGAGGTGATGTTTTTGGTAAACAGGCGGGGTTTGTGTTTGCCGAGTTCCTTTTACTTCTTTTAATCTTTCCTTTGAGTGCACTCCTGTGTTGGGTCAACAGTCGTATTGATAAATGTTTTAGTTGGGGGGTGTGTATTTATCTTACTGTTAATTATCAGTGGGGGATCCGTTCTGATATAAGCTTGTGCAAGGAGAAATTGGTTCTTGTTACTCATATTAACAGTATTTCTTCTACTTAATAGTAGAATGGTCCAGTATTAGGCCAGGAGTTCGCAGATAATTGTTTGGATTATGGGGGGGGGGGGGTCGTTGAGCTTGAACGCTTTCTTAATTGGTGGCTGCTTTTAGGCCAACTATGGGGTTTTAGGGGCTTACTCTCTGGTAAAGGTTGTATCCTGTTTCTAAAAGGCTGTACCCTTTTAGATTATATTTTAAGTCTGCATTTTAGTTTTGGGTCTTTTAGGCAGGCTTAAAGTTGAACTAAAATTCTATTCTGGACAACCAGCTATCACCAGGCTCGGTAGGCTTTTCACCTCTACCTAAAAGTCTTCTCACTATTTTGCTACATAGACGAGTTCGCTCTTTAGCTGCTGCTTTTGGGTAGCTCGTCTGGTTTCGGGTTAGTTGGCTTAAGTTCTCTTTGTCAAGTTGTTCTAGTTAAATCATTATGCAAAAGGTACAAGGGGTAAGCTTTGCTGTTTTTCACTTTTAATGAGTCTTTCATCTTTCCCTTGCGGTACTTTCTCTATAGCGCCAATTAGAATTTCTATCTCCTATACTTTTATAAGGTAAATGTTTTGGTTTATTTAGGGGTGGTAGTTGTGTTGGGGAAAATGTGGGCTAGCATTTGTTCAAAGTGACTATATTATATGGTATCTTCTGGGTGTAAGCCAGGTGCTTTTTATAAGCTACACTTTGATTTTTCCAAGCGCACTTTCCAGTACGCTTACCTTGTTACGACTTATCTCCTCTTGTAAGTGTGTACGTTCGTTAATAGGGTTGATTAGTTGTACCTAGGTACTTGAGGAGGGTGACGGGCGGTGTGTGCGTGCTTCATGGCCTCATTCAATTAAGCTCTCTATTCTTAATTTACTACTAAATCCTCCTTCCGTTTTCGGTTTCACGAAAAGTTCCGTCATGTTCTATGTTAGAAAATGTAGCCCATTTCTTCCCGGTCCATGGGCTACACCTTGACCTAACGTTTTTATGTTGTATGATTTGGCTTACTGTGGCTCCTTTTTAGGGTTTGCTGAAGATGGCGGTATATAGGCTGTATTAGCAAGGACTGGTGAGGTTTATCGGGGTTTATCGATTACAGAACAGGCTCCTCTAGAGGGATATAAAGCACCGCCAAGTCCTTTGAGTTTTAGGCTGTTGCTAGTAGTACTCTGGCGAGTAGTATTGTTGTAATAACTACTGAGGTTTAGGGCTGAGCATAGTGGGGTATCTAATCCCAGTTTGTGTCTTAGCTTTCGTGTGTCGAAATATTTAAAGTCACTTTCGTGGTTTGTTTTTGTCCGAGCTAAAGCTTTCTACGGCATAGCTCAGATTTAACTTTATTGATAGGGGCTTTCTAAACACGCTTTACGCCGTATGTCTATTAACTTGGGTTAATCGTATGGCCGCGGTGGCTGGCACGAAATTTACCAACCCTGGCTTAGCATGGCTTAGTCAAACTTTCGTTTATGGCTTAATTTTTATCACTGCTGTATCCCGTGGGGGTGTGGCTAGGCAAGGCGTCGTGAGCTACTGTGGTAGTGTGCTTGATACCCGCTCCTTCATTGTCAGTTAGTGACTTGAAGGGCATCTTCACCGGAGTGCAGATACTTGCATGTGTAATCCTGCTAAAAGCTAATAGAAAGGCCAGGACCAAGCCTTTGTGTTTATGGAGTATTAAATACTCATCTAGGCATTTTCAGTGCCTTGCTTTGGATTTAAGCTACATTAAC